AAGGTAAGTAAGTACATCCTAAACATCTAAAATGCGGTTCATCCTGTTGTGAACCAAGCTAAAATTGGTGAGTACAACCAACTATCGTGAAGAATTTCATCTTTGGACCAAAAACAAGAAAGCCAAAAACAAGAAAGCTTTAGAATAGGCATGGGTGATCAAATGAAAGAAAGCAGCTCGATAAGAACCTATACCTAGAGCTAACATAATCTAACCCAATTGAGACATTGTAGAATAAGCTAAACTTCTTTGAATGTCTCTTTGGGCAAGAGCTAAAGTAGCTCCTAAAAGTACTGTTATTCTACATACTAAACAAATGAGATTCATTATGTCAGGTATAACTATGAAAAGAGGAAGAAGTAGTAGCAGCGTTTATAAGAGCCGAAATAGGAGTGGGGCCTTCCATGGCATCAGGTAACCATACGTTAAGTAAGAAACCAAAATCGTATAGGAGATTAGTTACAAAAGCTTTTTGACAAGCACTTGCTGCAACGGGTCGTGTGAACCAAAAGCCTATCAAGAAATACGAACACATTCCCACTAGTTCCCAAAAAAGAGAAATTTGTATCATATCAAATTTGAACTAGTAACTAATCCCAACATTGAAGCATTGGAAAAACTCATAGAAGCAAAAAATCTCAAATATTTATATTATATATATATTTGTATATTATATATTTGTGATATGTATGTATTATGTATATTATATATATTAATATGAAAGATGAAAATTACATTACTTGAATTTTGTATATTCTTTTTGTATATATTCCTTTAGAAAACAAGAAATCTAAAATACGTATATGATTATTACATTATGCAAATATCAGAATGAAGATAGAAAATAGAAATCTATTTGTCTATTAAAATAAAATAGAATCATTTTAGAATATTTTTCTTTTCTTTTAGTATTTTTTTTCTATTTGTATGTTATGATATTCTTGATTTTCATTTGAAATTTATGGAATTAAGTATAGATAATGACTAATAAAGAGTAATTTATTTCGAACAATATATGTCTTTCACATACAACTATAAAAAGGAGTCACCTACCTTTTGAATGGCAGTTCCAAAAAAACGTACTTCTATGTCAAAAAAGCATATTCGTAGAAATCTTTGGAAAAAAAAAGGATCTTTAGAGGCAGTAAAAGCTTTTTCTTTAGCTAAATCTGTTTCCACCGGACAGTCAAAAAGTTTTTTTGTGCGACAAAAAAAAGTCTTGGAAAAATCTTAATTGACATGTTTTAAAGAACTTCCAAATTTCCATTTTTGAATTGTAAAACAAATAATTCAATTTTACTAAATTGTATTTGTATTTCACTTCTCATATTAGTTAGAGCTAGGTAATATGAAAAATAAGAATCTTTTTGATTCAAAGTACTCAGTATTGTGTATTTTATTCTTTTTTATCATTTTTTTAGATTTTTTATAGTCTTTATATATTTTTATTATATTCTATTTCTATTTTAGTTCTTTTCTTCTTTTGAGTGTTTATGTTATATTTTATTCTATTTCTTTCAATTTCTATTGATTTATATTGAATTCGTTAGATGGTGTTTTCTTTCCTCTGAATTGTGCTTTTCAAAATAGAAAAGCACAATTCCGATAGACAAGGAAGAATCTGAATATTTTATTCTACTTTATACTAAGGTGTTCGATCTTAAAATCGTTAGAAAAAAAGAATTATGAATTTTATATCCCGACTGAGAATGAAACTATTGAGTTCTGACTCTTCTGGATAAACAAGAGCTAGGTTTCTAGTTTCTAGTACGGAAAAGTTGATTATTCAAACTGAACTTACGAAGATACTAATTAAGTCTTATTTAGATTTTCTTTATATTTCATATTTCCAGATGAATGGAAATGCATCTTTCTTCATTGTTTCCTAAACTCTATTGAATATCGACAATTCAATATAAATTTCCTATAATATATATTATATATTATTAATATTTCAGATATTTCAGGTAAGCCGCCATGGTGAAATTGGTAGACACGCTGCTCTTAGGAAGCAGTGCTAGAGCATCTCGGTTCGAGTCCGAGTGGCGGCATAAAGAATTATTCATATTAATAATATAGACACAATAGATCTAATAGAATCTAAAAGAGAATATTTAAGATATTCTCTTTTAGATTCTATTTAATCCCCCCCGATTTCAATTATTTAAAAGGAACCCTTCTTTATGATATTTGCAACCTTAGAACATATATTAACTCATATTTCCTTTTCGATCATCTCAATTGTGATTCTGATTCATTTGATGAACTTATTAGTCTACGAAATCGAAGGATTACATAATTCGTCAGAAAAAGGGATGATAGCTACTTTTATTTCTATAACAGGGTTTTTAGTTATTCGTTGGATTTCTTCGGGACATTTTCCCTTAAGTAATTTATACGAATCATTAATCTTCCTTTCATGGAGTTTATCCATTATTCATATGATTCCGTATCTTGGGAATCATAAAAATGATTTAAGCGCAATAACTGCACCAAGTGCCATTTTTACCCAAGGTTTCGCCACGTCAGGTCTTTCAACTGAAATGCATCAACCCGCAATATTAGTACCTGCTCTACAATCTCAGTGGTTAATGATGCATGTCAGTATGATGCTATTGAGCTATGCAGCTCTTTTATGCGGATCGTTATTATCAGTTGCTCTTATAGTGATTACATTTCAAAAAAGAATCGATTCTTTTTTGAAAAACAATAATTTTTTCAGTTTAAGGAAGTCGTTTTTCGTTGGTGATATGGAATATTTGAACCAAAAAGGAAGTGTATTAAAAAATACTTCTTTCTTCTCATTTCAAAATTTTTACAAATATCAATTAATTCAGCGTTTGGATTATTGGAGTTATCGTGTCATTAGTTTAGGGTTTACCTTTTTAACCATAGGCATTCTTTCTGGAGCAGTATGGGCTAATGAAGCATGGGGTTCTTATTGGAATTGGGACCCTAAGGAAACTTGGGCATTTATTACTTGGACCATATTTGCAATTTATTTACATACTAGAACAAATCCAAAATTGCAAGATCAAGGGACAAATTCGGCATTTGTAGCTTCTATAGGATTTCTCCTAATTTGGATATGCTTTTTTGGGATCAATCTATTAGGAATCGGGTTCCATAGTTATGGTTCATTCCAATGAATATCTAATTGAATAAAAGAAAATACATGAAGAATACATAAAAAAATCGTCTGATACACAATGCAATGAAAATTTGTGCGAGTTTTTGAGAACCGTTTAAATAGAGGAATTATTCAAATGGTTCTCAAAAACTTTAGATGTATCTCATTACAATTCTAATTCACCCTTCCCCCTTTTTTTTTTTCATTGTACAACGAAGAATCGTGAAAATATGAAAGTCAAAGAATTCTAAGACTTTCTTTCCAATTAATGAAATTTAGTATTGAATATAAAAAAAAGAATTAGTATCTATAAAAATAATTAGAATTAGATAATAGAACTTGTACCTTGTCAACCGATAACGGGAGAACGAAATCAGGATAAAAACCAATTCCTATAATTATGAAACCCATGTGAGATACGCAAGAATAGGCAATACGTTTTTTTAAATTGCGTTGACCGAGAGAAGTTGAAGCTGCATAAATGATTTGTATTATTCCTACTATCACCAACCAGGGAGATAATCTAGAATGAGCGTGAGCTAATAATTCCATATTGATCCAAATCAATCCATATGCTCCCATCTTTAATAATATTCCAGCTAAAAGCATACATGTACTATAATGTGCTTCCCCGTGGGTATCTGGTAACCATTAGGGGTATCATCGGCGATTTGACAGCATAAGCAATAAGAAAACCAAAATAGAGTATTATTTCCAATGCTGCAGGATACGATTGATTAGCTAATCTTTCTAAATCTAATGTTGGTTCATTGGAACCATATAAACCCATACCTAGAACTCCTATTAAGAAAAAAATGGAACCTCCGGCAGTACACAAAATAAACTTTGTAGCCGAGTACAGGCGTTTTTTTCCTCCCCACATGGATAAAGGTAAGTAAACAGGAATTCATTCTAATTTCCACATGATGAAAAAAAGTAAAAGGTCTCGAGAAGAAAATGATCCTATTCGGCCACTATACATTGCTAACATCAAGAAATAGAAGAATCGCGGATTTCATTTCGAGTAACTGGCCAAGCTGCTAAAGTAGCTAAAGTAGTGATAAATCCTGTCAGTAAAAAGGGTCCTATGGAAAGTCCATCGGTTCCCAGTCTCCAGTGAAAATCAAAAAGATTGATCCATTTCTAATCCTCCTTCAATTGGATTAATGGATTGTCCAATTGGAAATGATAACAAAATACATAAGTCATTAGAAGGAGCTCTAGGAGACATATACATAGAGTATACCACCTATACACCTTTTCTTTCCCCTATGAGGGAAAAAGACAATTGAAGAACCCGCGAATATGGGCAAAACAAGAAGTATTGTTAACCAAGGAAAATAACTCGTGATAAAGACAATATAAAATTAGACCAGAAAAGTCCGTACTCGAGAAAAGAAAATAGATTATTCTTCTCCCGAGCACGGGGTTTTGTCGGTAAAGAGGAATCAAATGATTCAAGTGGAGTTTTTTGTCACATATCAATAAGAAAGACCCATGCTGCGAGTTGTTTCATGCCATAAATAAACACGGACACTCAAAAAATCCGTTGGACAAGCGGATTCACATCTTTTACAACCTACACAATCCTCGGTTCTTGGCGCAGAAGCAATTTGCTTAGCTTTACATCCGTCCCAAGGTATCATTTCCAATACATCCGTGGGGCAAGCTCGAACACATTGGGTACATCCTATACATGTATCATAAATCTTTACTGAATGTGACATTGGGTCTATAAATTCCAGTTTTGAACACAAAAGATTTTCGATCTGGTAAAATAAGATAAGAAAATGAAATAAATCATATATTTTCTATTGTAGACACCAGACGAATCAATGATTTATCAAAATTTGAAGAATCAATAGATTTTCTAATCTGTTTATGAGAAAGGGCCAAGATACTTTGATTTCCATTTCAATAATCATGAAATATGAGTTTACGAATTCAATTCATGTGAATTTTACTATCTTTCTATATGTATATAGAAAGATAATTAAATTAAGGATATTATGATATATTATATATTATATATCAGATATATACGTTTGTTATTAGGTTAGTTATAGAATAAGTTCGTAACTCTAAATCATAAATCTATATGAAAAAGGAGAAGAAAGAAAAATAAAAATATTCTATTATCTTATTATATTTATAATATTCTATCTAAAAGTCTTATGTTTTGATTTCTATGTGAAAATAGAAGAATTATGACTAATTATTCAGCAAATTCGATTGATTGATACGAGTTGATTTTCTGTTACGATGGATCGACGAAACAATAGCTAGCCCAATAGCTATAACAAAGATTGAGAAAATTTCTCCTATGAAAAATATATCGGAAAATTTGACAAGATTTAGATTCACCGAATTCAGTATAAGCTCAAGACACATAAATGCTCTAACCATGCTTCGGCTTGTGATCAGTCCATAGATACCGATAGAAAATAAATAAACACTTAGAAAAAGTACATGCTATAACATCATTGATAAATCCCTCATATATCTCGATTGATTTCAATATGAACAAAAATGAAACCGATTCAGTTGACTAGACTAGAAGAATTACATAACAAAAGAAGATATTTACAGTAAATTGAAACAAAATATATTCAATCTATTTTCATTCTTTAATTTTAAAAAAGGAAGTTCTTATTTCTTATTATATTAGAATTCTAATATTGACGAGCCATAGTAATTGCACCTATCAAAGAAACTAAAAGAATTATATATTATATAAATGAGTTCAAAAGGAAGATAAAAATCTGTGGATAAATGAATCCCAATTTGTTGAACGTTACTTATTAAGTCCTGTTCTATAATCTGATTTAATCTTGTAGTCCGAAAAATTCCGGACCATGACGTATCCGGGATAGTAGTCATTAATGAAAAAAAGATACTTCTTTTCTTCTTTTATATTCATATTTACATATTTCATTCTATGAATTAGATTTCTCTTTTCTATCTCTTTTCTATAAAAGAGAGAAAAAAGAGTTCATGTTCCACCGAATCACACGTAGAGATATTGCTAACACACATAGAGTGAATGGTATTTCATAACTAATCGATTGAGCTGCAGCTCGTAGACCGCCTGAAAAGGAAGACTTCTTATTTGATCCATATCCTGACATAAGAAGACCAATGGGGACAAGACTTGAAAAGGCAATCCATAAAAAAACACCTATACTGAGATCAGCTAAAACAAGGTGATATCCAAAAGGAATTACTAAAGAACTTAGTAGAATTGATAGAAACCCTATAGAGGGTCCGACCCTAAAGAAACGAATATTACCTATATATGGAAGAAGATCCTCCTTCAAAAGTAGTTTGGTCCCATCCGCTAAAGCTTGAAGAATTCCTAAAGGGCCGGCATATTCAGGTCCAATACGTTGTTGTATTGCTGCAGATATCTTTCTTTCTAACCACACAATGACTAAGACCCCCATTGTGATTCCTAAGACCTAAGACAAGGATGAAAATGGGGACAAAAATCCATATGAATCCATAGACTTCTTTTAAGGATTCTAATCTAGAAAAAGAATGAATAGTTTGTACTTCTGTCGTATCAATTCTCATTTCAATGCAAATTGATGAAACCGGGTGGACGGATTTTCCATCTCCAGGGGAAAACACTACTATCTCCTATTAAAGAGATTCCTAATTCTCCTTTTGGGGCCTCTACCCTTACATAAAGTTCTTGTTTTAACAATTCAAAATTGGGTGAAAGTTTTTTAGTAATCAATCTATATTCAAAATTCTTCCATTTGGAATCCTTTGTCCTATGAAAACGCCGGTTTTCTAAATTTTCATAAGGCCCTCCAGGAATCCCTTCTAGACCCTGTTGAATGATTTTTATGGATTCTTGCATTTCACCGATTCTTACTAAATAACGAGCTAATGTATCGCCTTCTCTTTGCCATTTTACGTCCCAATCAAATTTATTGTAACACTCATAGCGATCAACTTTACGAAGATCCCATTGGATTCCAGAAGTTCGTAACATTGGTCCTGATAAACCCCAATTTATTGTCTTCTCCCCACCAATAATACCCACTCCTTCAACTCGTTCCAAAAAGATGGGATTCCGCGTAATGATCTTTTGATACTCAACAACTTCCTGTTAAAAAAGAATCACAGAAATCAAAAAATTTATCTATCCAGCCATAAGGTAAATCCGCAGCGACTCCTCCGATGCGGAAATAACATCCGCATACCTGTGGCGGCTTCGAATAGATCATATATTAATTCCCTCTCTCTTAAAATATAGAAAGAGGGAGTCTGTGCACCAATATCGGCCATAAAAGGGCCAAGCCATAACAAAAGGGAGGCTATACGGCTCAGCTCCAGCATAATAACTCTGATCTAACTGGCCCCTTTTAGGCACTTGAACACTTTCCAATCGTTCTGGTGCATTTACTGTTATTGCTTCTGTGAACATAGTAGCTAAATAATCCCAACGTGTTACATAAGGCAAATATTGTATAATTTTTTTGTTCTCCGCTATTTTTTTCCATCCCTCTGTGTAAATAGCCCAATATAGGTTCACAGTAAATAACATCTTCACCATCCAGAGTAACGATCAGCCGAAGAACACCATGCATTGATGGGCGGTGAGGACCCATATTGACTATTATGAAATCTTTTCTTGTAGCCGGTACAGTCATATTTTTTTCCTTAATTCATTATTTCATGAAATTCTTAAAATGAAAAATATAAAAAAAATAATAACTGAAACTAATAAAATAAGAAAATAATAAAAAAAATAAAAAATAACAAGAATAATAATAATAAGAATAAAATAATAAGAAATTCAAATTTAATTAACGAGTTTTTTGTTCCCGAATATCTAACTGATCCATTAATTTCTTATAACGCACTTTCTTTTTCTTTGACAAATAAGTCAATAATCGTTGACGTTTTCCCAGAATTCTTCGTAGACCTCTTTGCGATAAAAAATCTCTTTTGTGCAATTCTAAATGTGAAGTAAGTCTCCGTATCTTACTGGTGAAATGGAATACTTGAAATTCAACAGACCCACTATTTTCTTCTTTTTCTTCTTGTGTAATAACTGAGATGAATGAATTTTTGACCATAAATTAAGATTTCTATCTTTCTTTTCTGTGAATTTTACGGATCAGGAAAAATAATAATATTTCTTATGTCAGTTATTTTCATCTAGTATACATCAAAATCGGATTTCATTCATATACTACTTTGTTTTTTCTTTATGTGGTTTATGTTTTCATGTTTTGTATATTTGATCCAAATATACAAAACATATATGTATTCACGAAAGAAAACAATTTCTTTTTACTTAAAAGGATTCTGTTATTCCTAATGAAAATTGATACACTATGAAATTACACTATGAAATCAGCATCATGTAGTAGAATGTTACACAGTGTATATGTTTCGGCTTTCATCTATTAATCTACCAAATATGTTACACGATATGTAGGAAATCCACTATAGATTTTTTTCATTTTTCATTGGGATTGAATTCATTCTGAATTGTGAATACATATGTATTCTTGACATACTGAAACGACTGCTGTTATTGGTATCAAACCAATAGCGATTCATACAAGCTACATCTTCTAATCGAAAATTGGGCCAAAGAAACAATTTGAATTTCATGAAATCTTTTCTATCTGTATTAATATGTTTGTCCTCATTCAAAAATTGTCCACAGTTTCTTATTTTGTTTTCATTGCAAAATATTGTATTTCTATCCACAACATGAAAATTCCGGGAATTTAAACAAATTCGAATTCGAAATTCTCTACGACGTCTGGGAGATAGAATATTTTCAGGAACAAGTAAATCATAATGATTTTTGTCTCCACTCAAAAATATGTTGCTGTGTCGTGCAATGGATTTTTCAAACCCCCCTTTCTCAATATATCTTTTTTTTGTGTATTTTTTATTTGTTTGATGCTTTTTATTATCGACCGATGAAATATCCATAGTTTGATATATAATAGATTTTCCCTTCCTTTGTATAGATAGACAAATTGGTTCAATAATAAATATTCCCTTTCTTATCAATTCTGCAAGAACTAGGTCCTTTTGAATCAGCATTTCATCTATATTTATTTCACCTCTTTGAATCGAAGATATAGCAATTTCCTTTGGATTTCTTAGTCTAAGTAGGAGACAATATATCCTGATATTTTTCATTATTTCTTTATTCAAGGGATAAGCCCATCTTAGTTGAAAAAGTAAATATTTTTTCAAAAAGAAATCTAGTTCCATTTCATTCTTGCTCTTATATTGTTTCTTTTTTAGAACCTTTTTCATTTCTAATCTTGCGTAATCTTCTTCAACAGTTTTTTGATTTTCTTTTTTTATTTTTCGTAGATTCCATACAGGATTTCCTCGGACCTGTTGTTCATTCTCTTCCTGCTTGGAATTTCCTAATTCACGATCTTTTTTTTTATTAGATGATTTCTTTGGATTTACGTTAATGCTTTTACTTTTTTCATTTATAGTAAAATGAAAAAAGAGTGATTTGATTGGGATGATCCAAGGTTTCATTTTATATAAATCAAAAAGTAGAACAAATTCTGGGAAGAACCAAGTTTCTAGATTGGATATAGTATCATGATTTGATACGGTCTCATAGAACCTTTCTTTATTCATTCCCATGCAATCAAAAAAGTTTCTTTTTTGATTGCATGGTTTGATCTCTTGATGAATTGTAGTAAAAAAAAGATCTTTTTTTTCCATTTTTTTGAAATTCTTAATTTCAGTCTTAGTATCTTTCTGAATCTTGATACCAATATGTGCATCGGTCCAGATCTCAATATTATTTCTAAAACAAAGATGAAGAATTCTACAATCAAGATATTTTCTATCCAAATTTGTATTCCTATCTATAAGATATCTTTTTTCTAGATAATCATTACTAGGTATACTTACCAATACATAAAATGATTCAGGTTTCGATATATTGAAATGAGATGGAATTTCTTGGTCCCCGTTTCTTTCTAATGTTGATCCAGAAATGTATAAATTAGGAAGGTTTATGTATTTATATGAGAAAAGATCATATCTGTAATGTTTTTTCCATTTGTCTTTTTGACTCATAAATGACTTTGCTGCATAGTCATTTTTTTTCATGGAAGAAATAAATTGGTATTTTTGATATAAATCCAATTGGTTTGATTCCTTGTTTTGAATCATACGATGTTTATTGATTCTATTTCGCCATTCTTTAGGTACTAATGGAGACCTTCTTTTTTGAGATAAATCGTATTGATAATGACCTTTTAACCAATTTTTCCATTCGTTCATTACATACGTATGAATTTGATTATGTGAGTTAAATATTCCATGTATCATACAATAGTCTTTTAAATTATCCTTAAAAAAAGGATAGCTCCCTTGATATTTCAGTACAGGTCTCAGTTGATACTTATTAAGTAATTGGTTTTGTGATATTTTGTAAAAAACATATGCTTGGGACAGGGAAGATAAGTTCCAATAAGTATTGGAATCTTGATTGCTATTCGTAGTATTATCAGTATTTGAAAACGATTGAAATTCTTTTATAGTCAAAAGAAAATTCATTGTATTTTTATTTGTTTCATCAATTCCTTCTTGTTCTTGATTTCTTTCATTATTGTAAATGGATTTATTAAAGATCTTTTTTGTTGATTCAAATAAAAGTTGTGCATTTATCTTAGAAACGGTAATGGTACATAGCAAAATATCTCTGTATATCTTTTCAATGAATGATTTGATAAAGTAGTGTGATTTACGCATTAATCGGATATTTTTCCTTTTTAATATTTTCAAAATATGTTTCTGTGATCCCGATCCTTTATTATCAGAAATTAGAACTATTTCTTTTTTTTTCTTGTCTTTTGTGATTTGTTCAATTTGATTCCTGATTTTGATTGTCTTATCAGAAAGATCTTTCATTCTTTTTTCTATTACGGACGATTCGCGAAGAATCTTATTATTTCTTTTGAAATATTTTTTGTTTTCGTTCGGTTCATATACTTTTTCTTTCCTTAATTCAAATAAGAAAATTGGATTTACTTTCTCCATTTTTTTTATTATTAGTTTGATAACTTGAACGACCCCTTTTGTTTTTTCTTTTCTAATTTTTAGAAAGGATTTTCTTTTTTTATTTATTTTATTTAAATATTTTAAAACTTGTGAAAATTTATTTTTCACCTTTTTTTTTCTTTTTTGGAGTTCTTTATAAATAGGTTCAAAAAAAGAAGGTCGTTTTCGGGGAGAACCAAAGGGAAGTTCCGCTTCCATTCCCCAGACTGTTAAAAAACAAAAATTTGTTTTTTTCTCTTTTTTTTTCATTAGATCTCTATGATGAGATTGTGCCTTAGATTTTCTCCAAGGTTTTAGACAGAAAGGATATAGAATCTTTATCTGAATACCATCTATTAACCAATCTTGGGGAAATTCTGTTTCTGATAATTGAACACCATTATAGGTGCATTTAATATGGATTTCTCTATTCCATTCCTTAAAATCCTCGTCCCACTCGGGATTTTGGAATAATAAAATACGGAAAAGGTTTTTGGCTATTATTAATGAAGGAAATAGAATGTATTTTCTAAGAAAAGAGTGAGTTATTAACATCAAACTTCTTATTACTTGAGTAAATATAAAAGCATCCCAAGCTTCTGATATTTCTATCTGTTCGTTTTTATATCTTTTTTCCTCTTTCTCCTTTTCTTCTTTTTTATCGTCATTTTCAAAATAGGAAATTTTGGATTCTGATTCTTGTTCTCTGCCCATCCAATTCCTAAATATTTTATTCTTCATTTCGTTGATATCAAAAGAAGAAAAAAAAGACATTTTGTCTAGACGATCCAAAAAGAGTGGGGAATGTACATTTACTTGAAAGAGGTCCCAAATAACTGTTTTACGTCTTTGAGCACGCATGGATCCTTTGATTAGATTGCGACGAAAATCCGATTGTTGTGAGTAACGTATCAAAGCCACCTCTCCCTCTTCCATTTGATCATCGTTTTTATCATTGTTACTAGTATTCAGAATACTAGAAATAGAATTGGTATTCTGATCATTATCGTTATAAATTACTACAAGTTTTGCTCTTCTTGAATGAATCTCATAATCGTCTTCCTCCAATTCTTCTTCATTTTCTTCTTCCTCTTCTTCCAAATTATCGGTTAATTTGTATGACCATCGAGAAACCTTTTTACTGACTTCTTCTATTCTAATTCCAATAGATTCTTTTTTCATTGTTTTTTGATTTTTTGTATGTGTTGTAATTACATCAAATACAAATTGCAAATATTTTGCTTGATTTTCTGAATCAATTCCTTTTTCTTCTTTAGAATTCAAAAATGATTGACGGTGGAGTTCTACGGAATCATTA